GTTAATGTAGCTTAATAACAAAGCAAAGCACTGAAAATGCTTAGATGGATAATCTTATCCCATAAACACAAAGGTTTGGTCCTAGCCTTATAATTAGTTAGAGGTAAAATTACACATGCAAACCTCCATAAACCGGTGTAAAATCCCTTAAACATTTGCCCAAATTTTAAGGAGAGGGTATCAAGCACATAAATATAGCTTAAGACACCTTGCCTAGCCACACCCCCACGGGACTCAGCAGTGATAAATATTAAGCAATAAACGAAAGTTTGACTAAGTTATACCTCTTAGGGTTGGTAAATTTCGTGCCAGCCACCGCGGTCATACGATTAACCCAAACTAATTACTCCCGGCGTAAAATGTGTCAACTATAAATAAAAAATAGAATTAAAATCCAACTTATATGTGAAAATTCATTGTTAGGACCTAAACTCAATAACGAAAGTAATTCTAATCATTTATAATACACGACAGCTAAGACCCAAACTGGGATTAGATACCCCACTATGCTTGGCCGTAAACTTAAATAATTTGTAAAACAAAATTATTTGCCAGAGAACTACTAGCCATAGCTTAAAACTCAAAGGACTTGGCGGTACTTTATATCCATCTAGAGGAGCCTGTTCTATAATCGATAAACCCCGCTCTACCTCACCATCTCTTGCTAATTCAGCCTATATACCGCCATCTTCAGCAAACCCTAAAAAGGCATTAAAGTAAGCACAAGAATCAGACATAAAAACGTTAGGTCAAGGTGTAGCCAATGAAATGGGAAGAAATGGGCTACATTTTCTTTTTAAAGAACATTACTATACCCTTTATGAAATTAAAGGATTAAGGAGGATTTAGTAGTAAATTAAGAATAGAGAGCTTAATTGAATTGAGCAATGAAGTACGCACACACCGCCCGTCACCCTCCTCAAATTAAATTTAACTTATCATAATTAATCCCTAAGTAATCCATTTATGAGAGGAGATAAGTCGTAACAAGGTAAGCATACTGGAAAGTGTGCTTGGAATAATCATAGTGTAGCTTAATACTAAAGCATCTGGCCTACACCCAGAAGAATTCATGACTAATGAACACTTTGAACTAACCCTAGCCCTAGCAACATAAAACATAATTATTTAATTAACTAAACCAAAACATTTAAACCACTTAAAGTATTGGAGAAAGAAATATATAAACACCTCTAGGAGCCATAGAACTAGTACCGTAAGGGAAAGATGAAAGACTGGTTTAAAGTACAAATAAGCAAAGATTAAACCTTGTACCTTTTGCATAATGAATTAACTAGAAAACTTCTAACTAAAAGAATTATAGCTAGAGACCCCGAAACCAAACGAGCTACCTAAAAACAATTTTATGGATTAACCCGTCTATGTGGCAAAATAGTGGGAAGATTTTTAGGTAGAGGTGAAAAGCCTAACGAGCTTGGTGATAGCTGGTTACCCAAAAAATGAATTTAAGTTCAACTTTAAACTTACTAAATAAACGATAAAATATAAAGCAAGTTTAAAATATAGCCGAAAGAGGGACAGCTCTTTTGGAACGGAAAAAACCTTTAATAGTGAATAAATAACTAAATAACCTTTAACCATTGTAGGCCTAAAAGCAGCCACCAATAAAGAAAGCGTTCAAGCTCAACATAAAATCTCTAACTAATTTTACAACATTCAATAACTTCCCAAACTCAAAATTGGGTTAATCTATAATTCTATAGATGAAACACTGTTAATATGAGTAACAAGAATTCTAATTCTCCTAGCATAAGTGTATAACAACCCGGATAACCATTGTTAATTAATCAGATTATAGATTTTATCTACACAATAAAAATATCTAAAACCACTCTGTTAACCCAACACCGGAATGCCTTAAGGAAAGATTAAAATAGATAAAAGGAACTCGGCAAGCAAGGACCCCGCCTGTTTACCAAAAACATCACCTCTAGCATCACAAGTATTAGAGGCACTGCCTGCCCAGTGACTAAAGTTCAACGGCCGCGGTATCCTGACCGTGCAAAGGTAGCATAATCACTTGTTCCTTAATTAGGGACTAGCATGAACGGCTAAACGAGGGTTCAACTGTCTCTTATCTCCAATCAGTGAAATTGACCTTTCAGTGAAGAGGCTGGAATATATTAATAAGACGAGAAGACCCTATGGAGCTTAAATTGTATAACTTAACTATTTAAATTATAAATCCAATGACCCAAAAACTATAGCATAAGTTAGAAATTTCGGTTGGGGTGACCTCGGAGAACAAAAAATCCTCCGAATGATTATAACATAGACCAACAAGTCAAAGTAAAAATAACTTATCTTATTGACCCAATATATCTTTTGATCAACGGACCAAGTTACCCTAGGGATAACAGCGCAATCCTATTTAAGAGTTCATATCGACAATTAGGGTTTACGACCTCGATGTTGGATCAGGACATCCCAATGGTGTAGAAGCTATTAATGGTTCGTTTGTTCAACGATTAAAGTCCTACGTGATCTGAGTTCAGACCGGAGTAATCCAGGTCGGTTTCTATCTATTTACAATTTCTCCCAGTACGAAAGGACAAGAGAAATAGAGCCACCTTACAAATAAGCGCTCTTAACTTAATTTATGAATTAATCTAAATAAAATATACATGTACAACCTTAAACCTAGTAAAGGTTATTAGGGTGGCAGAGCCAGGTAATTGCATAAGATTTAAAACCTTGTTCCCAGAGGTTCAAATCCTCTCCCTAATAGTGTATCTCATTAATATTCTAACACTCCTTGTTCCTATCTTAATCGCTATAGCCTTTCTAACATTAGTAGAACGTAAAATCTTAGGGTATATACAACTACGTAAAGGCCCTAACATTGTAGGTCCATATGGCATCCTACAACCATTTGCAGATGCCATAAAACTATTTATAAAAGAACCAATACGCCCCTTGACAACCTCCATCTCTCTATTCATCATTGCACCTACACTATCATTAACGCTGGCATTAAGCCTATGAGTACCCCTACCAATGCCACACCCACTAATTAATCTGAACTTAGGCATTCTATTCATTCTAGCAACATCTAGCCTTTCAGTTTATTCCATTCTATGGTCCGGATGAGCCTCAAACTCTAAATATTCATTATTCGGAGCACTACGAGCCGTAGCCCAAACAATTTCCTATGAAGTAACTATAGCTATTATTTTACTATCAGTCCTATTAATAAGTGGATCTTACTCACTACAAACACTAATTACAACCCAAGAACATATATGACTAATTGTTCCAGCCTGACCCATAGCCATAATATGATTTATTTCCACTCTAGCAGAAACAAACCGAGCCCCCTTTGACCTAACAGAAGGAGAATCAGAGCTAGTATCAGGATTTAACGTAGAGTATGCAGCAGGCCCATTCGCATTATTCTTTATAGCGGAATATACTAACATTATTCTAATAAATGCCCTAACAACCATTATCTTCCTGGGCCCTCTACACTATATTAACCTACCAGAACTTTATTCAATTACATTTATAACAGAAGCCCTACTACTATCATCAACATTTCTATGAATTCGAGCATCATACCCACGCTTTCGTTATGATCAATTAATACACCTTCTATGAAAAAACTTCCTACCATTAACACTAGCATTATGCATATGACATATTTCTTTACCTATCTTCCTAGCGGGGACTCCCCCCTACATATAGAAATATGTCTGATAAAAGAGTTACTTTGATAGAGTAAATAATAGAGGTTTAAATCCTCTTATTTCTAGGACAATAGGAATTGAACCTACACCTAAGAATTCAAAATTCTCCGTGCTACCTAAACACCTTATCCTATCTTAGTAAGGTCAGCTAATTAAGCTATCGGGCCCATACCCCGAAAACGTTGGTTTAAATCCTTCCCGTACTAATAAATCCTATAACCCTAACCATTATCTATTCCACAATTTTTTTAGGCCCTATAATTACAATGTCCAGCACTAATCTCCTATTGATATGAGTGGGCCTGGAATTTAGTCTCCTAGCAATTGTCCCCCTACTAATTAGTAAAAAAAACCCACGATCAACCGAAGCAACAACAAAATATTTCGTAACACAAGCAACAGCCTCAATAATTATTCTTCTAGCCATCGTTCTTAACTACAAACAACTAGGAACATGAACGTTCCAACAACAAACAAATAGCACAATCCTTAACATAACATTAATAGCATTATCAATAAAACTTGGCCTCGCCCCATTCCACTTTTGGCTACCCGAAGTAACCCAAGGAATCCCACTTCACATAGGCCTTATCCTTCTTACATGACAAAAAATTGCACCCTTATCTATCCTAATTCAAATTTATCACTTGCTTGACACTACTATTATTTTTCCCATTACATCCATTTTTATTGGAGCATGAGGGGGACTAAACCAAACACAAATACGAAAAATTATAGCCTACTCATCAATTGCACACATGATCGATATCGCAATTCTTCCCTACAACCCATCCCTCACCCTACTCAACCTTGCAATTTATATTGTACTTACAATTCCCATATTTATAGCCCTAATGCTAAATAGCTCTATAACCATTAACTCAATCTCACTTCTATGAAATAAAACCCCAACAATACTTACAATAACCTCCCTTATCTTATTATCCTTAGGAGGTCTTCCACCACTAACAGGATTCCTACCAAAATGAGCCATCATCACAGAACTAATAAAAAACAACTGTCTAATTATAGCAACACTAATAGCAATAATAGCACTCCTAAACCTATTTTTCTATACTCGCCTAATTTACTCTACCTCACTAACAATATTTCCAACTAACAACAATTCAAAAATAATAAATCATCAACCAAAAATTAAATCCAACCTAATATTCTCTACCCTAGCCATCCTAAGTACTATATCCTTACCCCTCTCCCCTCAACTAATTATCTAGAAGTTTAGGATATTCTAGTCCGCGAGCCTTCAAAGCCCTAAGAAAACATACAAGTTTAACTTCTGATAAGGACTGTAAGATTATATCCTACATCTATTGAATGCAAATCAATTGCTTTAATTAAGCTAAGACCTTAACTAGATTGGCAGGACTCAAACCTACGAAATTTTAGTTAACAGCTAAATACCCTACTTCTGGCTTCAATCTACTTCTACCGCCGAAAAAAAAAAATGGCGGTAGAAGTCTTAGTAGAGGTTTCTCTACACCTTCGAATTTGCAATTCGACATGAATATCACCTTAAGACCCTTTGGTAAAAAGAGGGCTTAAACCTCTGTGTTTAGATTTACAGTCTAATGCTTACTCAGCCATTTTACCTATGTTCATCAATCGTTGACTATTTTCAACTAACCACAAAGATATTGGCACCCTGTACTTGCTATTTGGAGCTTGAGCAGGTATAGTAGGAACCGCGCTAAGTATCTTAATTCGAGCAGAATTAGGACAACCAGGCGCACTTCTAGGAGATGACCAAATCTACAATGTTATTGTTACCGCCCATGCATTTGTTATAATCTTTTTTATAGTTATACCAATAATAATTGGAGGCTTTGGAAACTGACTTGTACCACTAATAATTGGAGCCCCAGATATAGCATTCCCACGAATAAACAATATAAGTTTCTGACTCCTACCCCCATCATTTCTCCTCCTATTAGCATCATCAATAGTAGAAGCTGGAGCAGGCACAGGATGGACAGTCTACCCACCTCTAGCTGGAAACTTAGCCCATGCGGGAGCATCTGTAGATTTAACAATTTTTTCTCTACATTTAGCCGGTGTCTCATCTATTTTAGGTGCAATCAACTTTATTACAACAATTATTAATATAAAACCCCCAGCTATAACTCAGTATCAAACCCCACTATTTGTCTGATCCGTATTAATTACAGCTGTATTACTTTTATTATCACTGCCGGTATTAGCTGCAGGAATTACTATACTATTAACAGACCGAAATCTTAATACAACTTTCTTCGACCCTGCCGGAGGGGGGGACCCAATCCTTTATCAACACCTATTCTGATTTTTTGGTCACCCAGAAGTCTACATCCTTATCCTTCCAGGATTTGGAATCATCTCTCATGTAGTTACTTACTACTCTGGAAAAAAAGAACCTTTTGGCTATATAGGAATGGTATGAGCTATAATATCTATTGGTTTCCTAGGCTTTATTGTGTGAGCCCATCACATATTTACAGTAGGTTTAGATGTAGATACACGAGCTTACTTCACATCAGCAACTATAATCATCGCAATTCCTACTGGCGTAAAAGTATTTAGTTGACTTGCAACCTTACACGGAGGGAATATTAAATGATCCCCAGCTATACTATGAGCTTTAGGCTTTATTTTCTTATTCACAGTCGGTGGATTAACCGGAATTGTATTATCAAACTCATCCCTTGACATTGTACTACATGATACATACTATGTAGTTGCCCATTTTCACTATGTCCTATCTATAGGAGCAGTATTTGCTATCATAGCAGGATTTGTCCACTGATTCCCACTATTTTCAGGTTACACTTTAGATGACACATGAGCAAAAGCCCACTTTGCCATCATATTCGTAGGAGTTAATTTAACATTTTTCCCTCAACATTTTTTAGGCCTTTCAGGTATACCACGACGCTACTCAGATTATCCAGATGCTTATACTACATGAAACACTGTCTCTTCTATAGGATCCTTCATTTCACTAACAGCTGTACTCGTAATGATTTTTATAATCTGAGAAGCCTTTGCTTCAAAACGAGAAGTAGCATCTGTATCATACGCCTCAACAAACTTAGAATGGCTTCACGGCTGTCCTCCACCCTACCACACATTTGAAGAACCAACCTATGTAAAAGTGAAATAAGAAAGGAAGGAATCGAACCCCCTAAAATTGGTTTCAAGCCAATCCCATATCCTATATGTCTTTCTCTATAAGATATTAGTAAAATAATTACATAACTTTGTCAAAGTTAAATTATAGACCAAAAATCTATATATCTTACATGGCTTATCCATTTCAACTAGGCTTACAAGACGCCACATCCCCTATTATAGAAGAACTGATAAACTTCCATGACCACACATTAATAATTGTTTTTTTAATTAGCTCCCTAGTCCTTTATATTATTTCACTTATATTGACAACAAAACTAACACATACAAGTACAATAGATGCACAAGAAGTTGAAACCATCTGACCAGCTGTCATCCTTATCATAATTGCCCTACCCTCCCTTCGCATTCTCTATATAATAGATGAAATTAATAACCCCGTTCTTACCGTTAAAACTATAGGCCACCAATGATACTGAAGCTATGAGTATACTGACTATGAAGACCTATGCTTCGACTCATACATAATTCCAACAACTGACTTAAAACCAGGTGAACTTCGACTACTGGAAGTTGACAATCGAGTTGTCCTACCAATGGAACTTCCAATCCGTATATTAATCTCATCTGAAGATGTACTTCACTCATGAGCTGTCCCATCACTAGGACTAAAAACCGATGCTATCCCAGGTCGACTAAACCAAGCAACAGTATCATCAAACCGACCAGGTTTATTCTACGGTCAATGCTCTGAAATTTGCGGCTCTAACCATAGCTTTATACCTATTGTCCTCGAAATAGTCCCACTAAAATATTTCGAAAACTGATCAGCTTCAATAATTTAAACTCACTATGAAGCTAAGAGCGTTAACCTTTTAAGTTAAAATTAGAGACCTTAAAATCTCCATAGTGACTATGCCACAACTAGACACATCCACATGATTTATTACAATTGTCTCATCATTAATTACCCTATTCGTCTTATTTCAACTAAAAATCTCCTCCCAAACCTTTCCACCACCACCATCACCAAAATCATTAACAACCCTAAAAGTAAAAACCCCTTGAGAATCAAAATGAACGAAAATCTATTTGCCTCATTCATTACCCCTACAATAATAGGCCTACCTATTGTTGTTACTATTATTATATTTCCATCTATCTTATTTCCATCCTCAAAACGCCTAATTAACAACCGACTCTACTCCTTTCAACACTGACTAATTAAACTTATTATTAAACAAATAATACTAATTCACACCCCAAAAGGACGAACATGAACCCTAATAATTGTCTCTCTCATTATATTTATTGGATCCACAAACCTTTTAGGACTGTTACCTCATACATTCACACCTACCACCCAACTATCAATAAACCTAAGCATGGCAATTCCACTATGAGCTGGAGCCGTAATTATGGGCTTCCGACATAAACTAAAAAGCTCCCTTGCCCACTTCCTCCCTCAAGGCACTCCTATTACACTAATTCCAATACTTATTATTATTGAAACAATCAGCCTATTCATTCAACCCATAGCACTAGCAGTTCGACTTACAGCTAACATCACTGCAGGTCACCTGTTAATACACCTAATTGGGGGAGCCACTCTAGTATTAATAAATATTAGCCCCCCAACAGCTACAATTACATTCATTATTCTTCTACTGCTTACAGTCTTAGAATTTGCAGTAGCATTAATTCAAGCCTACGTATTTACTCTTCTAGTAAGCCTATATCTACATGACAATACATAATGACCCACCAAACCCATGCTTACCATATAGTTAACCCAAGCCCATGACCATTAACAGGAGCCTTTTCAGCCCTCCTACTAACATCAGGTTTAGTGATATGATTTCACTTCCACTCAACTACACTTCTTACCCTTGGTCTACTTACCAACATCCTCACAATATACCAATGATGACGAGACGTGATCCGTGAAGGAACCTACCAGGGCCACCACACTCCAATTGTACAAAAAGGACTCCGATATGGGATAATTTTATTTATCGTTTCCGAAGTATTTTTCTTTGCCGGATTCTTCTGAGCATTCTATCACTCTAGCCTTGTACCAACACATGACTTAGGAGGCTGCTGACCCCCAACAGGAATCTTCCCACTTAATCCACTAGAAGTCCCGCTCCTCAATACATCAGTCCTATTAGCATCAGGTGTATCAATCACATGAGCCCACCATAGCCTCATAGAAGGCAAACGCAACCACATAAACCAAGCCCTACTCATTACTATCATATTAGGACTTTATTTCACCGTCCTTCAAGCCTCAGAATATTTCGAAACATCATTTTCCATTTCGGATGGGATTTATGGATCCACATTCTTTATAGCAACAGGTTTCCATGGACTTCACGTAATCATTGGATCAACATTCCTAATTATCTGCCTCCTACGGCAACTAAAATTTCACTTCACATCAAAACATCACTTCGGATTTGAAGCCGCAGCATGATACTGACACTTCGTAGACGTAGTTTGGCTTTTCCTATATGTTTCTATCTATTGATGAGGCTCATACTCTCTTAGTATAATTAATATTACTGACTTCCAATCAGTAGATTCTGGAAATACTCAGAAGAGAGTAATTAACTTATACATTGTTATTTTCATCAATACCATACTATCCCTCGCATTAATCTCAATCGCATTTTGACTGCCTCAAATAAACCTCTATTCAGAAAAAGCAAACCCATATGAATGCGGCTTTGATCCAACGAGCTCTGCACGCCTACCATTCTCAATAAAATTCTTCCTAGTAGCTATTACATTCTTACTGTTCGACCTAGAAATTGCCCTACTACTACCATTACCATGAGCCATTCAAACAATCAACATTCCCACTATAATAACAATAGCCTTCATTTTAGTTACAATTCTATCACTAGGCCTAATATATGAGTGAACACAAAAAGGATTAGAATGAACAGAATAAATGGTAATTAGTTTAAAAAAAAAAAATTAATGATTTCGACTCATTAGATTATGATAATGTTCATAATTACCAACATGACATCTGCCTTCTTTAACCTAACCCTAGCCTTCACACTATCACTTTTAGGAACCCTCATATTTCGCTCTCACCTTATATCTACCCTCCTATGTCTAGAAGGCATGATACTCTCTCTGTTCATTATAACTTCAATAACTACCCTAAATTCTAACTCTATAGGCTCAATACCTATTCCCATTACAATTCTAGTTTTTGCAGCATGCGAGGCAGCTGTTGGTTTAGCCTTATTAGTAAAAGTATCAAATACATACGGAACAGACTACGTCCAAAACCTCAATCTTCTACAATGCTAAAAATTATTTTCCCCTCATTTATACTATTGCCTCTAGTATGACTATCAACCCCCAAGAAAACATGGGTAAACGTAACCTCATACAGCTTTTTAATCAGCTTAATTAGCCTCTCACTACTATGACAAACTGACGAAAATTACAAAAACTTCTCGAACATTTTCTCCTCTGACCCACTATCAACCCCACTAATCATTTTAACAACCTGACTTCTTCCATTAATATTAATAGCTAGCCAAAATCATCTAAAAAAAGAAAACCTCCAACTCCAAAAACTCTACATTTCTTTACTAGTAAGCTTACAAATTCTTCTAACCATAACCTTTTCTGCAACCGAACTAATTATATTCTATATCCTATTTGAAGCAACCCTAATTCCAACACTCATTATTATTACCCGATGAGGAAACCAAACTGAACGATTAAACGCAGGAATTTATTTCTTATTCTATACACTAATTGGCTCCATCCCACTATTAATTGCCCTAATCTTCATCCAGAATTATATCGGAACACTAAACTTCACAATCTTAATATTAACAACACACACCATAGACACCTCCTGATCTAACAACTTACTCTGACTAGCATGCATAATAGCATTCATAATTAAAATACCATTATATGGAGTTCACCTATGACTTCCAAAAGCCCATGTTGAAGCTCCAATTGCTGGGTCAATGATTCTAGCAGCTATTCTCTTAAAACTGGGTAGTTACGGAATAATACGAATTTCAATCATTTTAGATCCCCTAACAAAATATATAGCTTATCCCTTCATTCTTCTGTCTCTATGAGGAATAATTATAACAAGCTCTATCTGCTTACGCCAAACAGATCTAAAATCATTAATCGCCTACTCCTCAGTCAGCCATATAGCTCTAGTCATTGCATCTATCATGATTCAAACCCCATGAAGCTTCATAGGAGCAACAATACTTATAATTGCTCACGGACTTACATCATCCCTCCTATTCTGCCTAGCAAACTCAAACTACGAACGAATTCACAGCCGTACTATAATTATAGCCCGTGGACTTCAAATGATCTTTCCACTTATAGCTGCATGATGATTAATAGCAAGCCTGGCTAACCTAGCCCTACCACCATCAATCAATCTTATTGGTGAACTATATATTACTATTTCATTATTTTCCTGATCTAACTTCTCAATCATTCTCATAGGAGCAAACATTATTATTACAGGTATGTACTCAATATACATAATTATCACCACCCAACGTGGCAAATTAACAAGCCATATAATTAATCTTCAACCCTCCCACACTCGAGAGTCAACACTTATAATTCTACATTTAATTCCACTTATCCTTCTAACCATTAATCCCAAACTCATTACAGGCATAACAATATGTGACTATAGTTTACAAAAAACATCAGACTGTGAATCTGACAACAGGATTTTAACCTCCTTACTCACCAAGAAAGTACGCAAGAACTGCTAACTCATGCCTCCATGTATAAAAACATGGCTTTCTTACTTTTATAGGATAACAGTAATCCGTTGGTCTTAGGAACCAAAAACCTTGGTGCAACTCCAAATAAAAGTAATCAATATCTTCACATCTTCAATCCTTCTAATCTTTATTATCCTGTTATCCCCAATCTTAATCTCAATGTCAAATTTAATTAAACACATTAACTTTCCTCTATATACCACAATATCAATTAAATTCTCATTCATTGTAAGCCTAATTCCATTAATATTCTTCCTCTATAACAACATAGAATATATAATTACAACATGACAATGAATCACCATAAATTCAATAAAACTCACAATAAGCTTTAAACTAGACTTCTTCTCAATTTTATTTATATCCGTAGCCCTCTTCGTCACATGATCAATCATACAATTTTCCTCATGATATATACACTCAGACCCACATATCAATCGATTCATTAAATATCTTACATTATTTCTTATCACTATACTAATCCTAACTTCAGCCAACAACATATTCCAACTATTCATCGGCTGGGAAGGAGTAGGAATCATATCCTTCCTACTAATCGGATGATGATATGGACGAACAGACGCAAACACTGCAGCCCTACAAGCAATCCTATATAACCGCATCGGAGACATCGGATTCATTCTAGCTATAATTTGATTTTCCCTAAACATAAACTCATGAGAACTACAACAAATTATATTCTCCAACAACAATAATAACCTTATCCCACTCATCGGATTATTAATCGCAGCCACAGGGAAATCTGCACAATTCGGGCTTCACCCATGACTACCATCAGCAATAGAAGGCCCTACACCAGTTTCAGCTCTACTACACTCAAGCACTATAGTAGTGGCAGGAATCTTCCTATTAATTCGATTTCACCCACTCACATCAAATAACAACACCATCTTAACAATTATATTATGCCTTGGAGCCCTTACCACACTATTCACAGCTATCTGTGCTTTAACCCAAAACGATATCAAAAAAATTGTAGCCTTTTCCACATCAAGCCAACTAGGCCTAATAATAGTAACTCTAGGCATAAATCAACCATATATAGCATTCTTACACATCTGTACCCACGCATTTTTCAAAGCCATACTCTTCATATGTTCTGGTTCAATTATTCATAGTCTAGCCGATGAACAAGACATCCGAAAAATAGGTAACATTACAAAAACCATGCCATTTACCTCATCCTGCTTAATTATCGGAAGCTTAGCCCTCACAGGAATACCATTCCTAACAGGATTCTATTCAAAAGACCTAATTATTGAAGCCATTAACACCTGTAATACCAACGCCTGAGCCCTACTAATCACACTAATTGCCACTTCCATAACAGCTATATACAGTATACGAATCATTTATTTTGTAACAATAACAAAACCCCGCTTCCCTCCCCTAATTTCTATCAATGAAACCAACCCAGACCTCATCAACCCAATCAAACGTCTGGCATTCGGAAGTATTTTCGCAGGATTCATCATTTCATACAATATTCCACCAACTAATATTCAAATCCTCACAATACCATGATTCCTAAAAACAACAGCCCTTATAATCTCAGTACTAGGATTTCTTATTGCACTAGAACTAAATAACCTGACTATAAAATTTACCTCAAACAAAAAAAACACTCTTTCATCCTTCTCAACCTCACTAGGCTTCTTCCCATCAATTATCCACCGCATTATTCCCATAGTATCACTTAACACAAGCCTAAAGACATCCCTAACCTTACTAGACCTAGTCTGATTAGAAAAATCAATCCCAAAATCTACATCAACCATCCACATAAACATAACTGCTCTTACAACTAGCCAAAAAGGCTTAATTAAACTCTACTTTATATCATTTCTAGTTAGCATAACCCTAATCATTATTCTATACACTATTAATCCCGAGTGATCTCAATAATAATAAAAATACCCGCAAACAAAGATCATCCAGCTACTACCATCATTCAAGTAGCACAACTATACATTGCTGCAACACCAATTCCACCCTCTAACATAATTCCAACATCATCAATTTCATATATCAACCAATCCCCTAAACCATCAAGATTAATTAACTCAATTTCATTATAAAAATCAATTATATAAATTACAAAAGCTTCCAAAAACATCCCTAAAATCAAAAACCCAAGAATTAATCAATTAGATCCTCAAGTCTCAGGATATTCCTCAGTAGCTATAGCTGTAGTATAACCAAAAACAACTAACATCCCCCCTAAATAAATTAAAAAAACTATTAACCCTAAAAACGACCCACCAAAACCTAAAACCATTAGACAACCAATAAACCCACTAATAATTAAACCTAACCCTCCATAAATAGGCGAAGGCTTTAATGCCAACCCAAGACACCCCAAACTAAAAATAATGAACTCAAAATAAAAATATAATTATTCATTATTTCTACACAGCATTCAACTGCGACCAATGACATGAAAAATCATCGTTGTAATTCAACTACAGAAACATCTAATGACAAACATACGAAAAACACACCCATTATTTAAAATTATTAACCACTCATTCATTGACTTACCTGCCCCATCCAACATCTCATCATGATGAAATTTTGGCTCCCTTCTAGGAATCTGCCTAATAGTCCAAATTATTACAGGACTATTCCTAGCTATACACTATACATCAGATACAACAACAGCCTTCTCATCAGTAACCCATATTTGCCGAGACGTAAACTACGGATGACTAATCCGATATATACACGCAAATGGGGCTTCAATATTCTTTATCTGCTTATTTCTACATGTCGGACGAGGAATATACTATGGATCCTACACATTCATAGAAACATGAAACATTGGAGTCCTCCTATTATTCGCAGTAATAGCCACAGCATTCATAGGCTACGTACTGCCATGAGGACAAATATCATTCTGAGGAGCCACAGTAATTACAAATCTTTTATCAGCTATTCCTTACATCGGAACGACCCTAGTCGAATGAATCTGAGGTGGCTTCTCAGTAGACAAAGCCACTTTAACCCGATTCTTCGCCTTCCACTTTATTCTACCATTCATTATTGCAGCCATAGTAATTGTACATCTTCTATTCCTTCACGAAACAGGATCAAACAACCCTACAGGCCTAAACTCAGACGCAGACAAAATCCCATTCCACCCTTATTACACTATCAAAGACATTTTAGGAGTCATCATCATATTTCTATTTCTCATGACTTTAGTACTATTCTTTCCAGACATATTAGGAGATCCAGACAACTACATACCAGCCAATCCACTCAACACCCCACCCCACATTAAACCAGAGTGATATTTCCTATTCGCATATGCTATCCTACGTTCCATTCCTAACAAACTAGGAGGAGTTCTAGCACTAATTTTATCCATTTTAATCCTAGCATTCATACCTTTTCTACACACCTCAAAACAACGAAGCCTAATATTCCGCCCAATCACCCAAGTCTTATATTGAATTCTAGTAGCTAACCTATTAATCTTAACTTGAATTGGAGGCCAACCAGTAGAACACCCATTCATTATCATCGGTCAACTAGCCTCCATCTCATACTTCTCAATCATCCTAATCCTCATACCAATTTCAGGTATTATCGAAGATAAAATACTAAAATTATATCCATGTCTTGATAGTATAAGTAATTACCCTGGTCTTGTAAACCTGAAATGAAGATTTTCTCTTCTCAAGACATCAAGAAGAAGGAACCTATTCCCTACCATCAGCACCCAAAGCTGATATTCTAATTAAACTACTTCTTGCGTACATAAAATTACATAGTACAATAGAACAATATATGTATATTGTACATTAATCTATATTCCCCTAGCATATAAGCAAGTAAATTATATCAATGATCATCAACACAACACTAAAAATCAATACAAAATTTACCACAACATGAATATTATCTATTACATTAAATCAATGCTCTTAAGACATATATATATTATAGGACATACACCATTACGTCATAAACTCTTCTCTTCCATATGACTATCCCCTCCCCCATTTGGTCTATTAATCTACCATCCTCCGTGAAACCAACAACCCGCCCACCATTGCCCCTCTTCTCGCTCCGGGCCCATAAAACTTGGGGGTAGCTAATGTGAAACTTTATCAGACATCTGGTTCTTACTTCAGGGCCATTAAATGCGTTATCGCCCATACGTTCCCCTTAAATAAGACATCTCGATGGTAACGGGTCTAATCAGCCCATGACCAACATAACTGTGGTGTCATGCATTTGGTATTTTTTAATTTTAGGTTACTTTCATCAACATAGCCGTCAAGGCATGAAAGGACAGCACACAGTCTAGACGCACCTACGGTGAAGAATCATTAGTCCACATAACCCAATCACCAAAGGCTAATTATTAATGCTCGTTAGACATAACAACTAATTAATACTTAAACTTAACTTTCCAAACCCCCCTTCCCCCAACTCTCAATGCCAAACCCCAAAAACATTAAGAACTCACACATGTAATTTTTACTACTACTAAACCCTTGTTACCTTAATCTATTCTAGTGGTTCACAAAATTTAACTTATATTTTAGTACTTGTAAAAATTTTATCTCATTCCGCCCCGCTAACCAAAACTCTAATTACACTTTATTTCACAATGGACCTTCGTAA